GATTTTAGAAATCGAAATACAGGGAGCCCCTCCCTCACAAAATTTTGATTTATTTATCTTATTATTAATCAAGAATTTTGTATATAGCTAGAACGGCCCTCACAAATTGCGAATACTAATTTGTTAAGAATGAATCGAATTGAAGCTATAGCGTCATCATTTGCTGGAATCGAAATATCCGCGAGATCGGGATTACAATTTGTATCGATTAAAGAAATGGTTGGAATTCCCAAAGTTATACATTCTCTCAGAGCCGTATATTCTTCTTGCTGATCGATGATAATTACAATATCAGGCAATCCTGTCATATATTTAATCCCGCCTAGATATGTTTCCAAACGAGATAATTGTCTCTTCAACACAGCTGCATCCCTTTTCGGAAGACGGTTGAACCCCTCTGTCTTTTGTTCAGTTCTCAAGTCCCTAAACTTATGAAGTCTTTTTTCTGTAGTGGACCAATTTGTTAACATACCGCCGAGCCACTTTTTATTAACATAATGACATCGAGCCCTTATTGCAGCCCGCGACACTAAATCAGCTGCTTTATTTTTTGTCCCAACAATTAAGAATTGTTTTCCCCTACTTGCTGCATCAAAAACTAAATCACAAGCTTCTGATAAAAAACGAGCAGTTCTAGTCAGATTTATAATATGAATACCTTTACGCTTTGCAGAAATATAAGGTGCCATTCTAGGATTCCATTTCCTAGTACCATGTCCAAAATGAACTCCTGCTCTCATCATCTCTTCCAAATCGATGTTCCAATATCTTTTTGTCATTTCTTTTCACACTTAAAAAGGGGGGTACCCCAAACTAAAATCAAATTTTGTTCCGATGGAACCTTCTCTTGTACCGGGGATAGCCATTTATGCATGAGCCGAGCCATTATTTTGTATTCATTATTATCTTTATTAGTGTTAACAAATTACCAAAGCAAATGACTACAGCAAACAACAAAAAATAAAATTCAAACTAGGAATCCGCTATTAGGAATTATTAAATCCTAGAAAAGGCAGATTTTTAAATAGAAGAGTCAAAAAATTCCCTGTGGTAGAATAAAATATCTCTCATATCGCCCTCGAATAAAGAGAAATTCTTTGTTTTTTTTTCCAAAAGAGTGTTGGTATGTTGCCGTGAACAATGCACCAATCCTTTGTTGAATCCGGTTCCGGCGGGGATCATCCCCCCTAGAACAACATTTTCTTTCAGGCCTTTCAACCAATCGATACGACCCCGGAGAGCAGCTTTTGCTAAAACTCGAGCAGTTTCTTGAAAACTTGCTTCTGATATAAAACTTTGAGTATTCAAAGATGCTCGCGTTATTCCTAATAAAATGGCTCGATAACAGATTGCTTCTTCTAAAGCACGCCCCGTTCGTTCTGCTCGTAACAATCCAATAAGTTCTCCAGGTAAAAAAACATTAGACATTCCCTCTTCTGAAACCAAAACTTTTGATGTTATTTGACGTACAATAATTTCGATATGCCTATTATGAATCTGCACCCCCTGGGATCGATAAACCTTTTGAATCTTATTAACCAAAGAAATACGACTTTGCACTATAGTTAGCTCAGCACCAATCAAGAATCCCCAAGGAATTCCAAGAATTCTTGTTATACACTTGTTCCAACCCTTAATCCGCTTTTCTAAGTTCAGCGATATTGAATCAATCGAGCGGACTTCTAACACTTGTTCTACTTTTGGAAGACCTTGTGTTATATCGCCGGATCTCGATTTTTCATATATAAATGTAACTAATGTATCCCCTTCGTAAAGAATTTCTCTGTAATGCCCGTGAACTTTTGCTCCCGGAGTAGCCAAATAGGGCTTAGCGGATCTTATTACTATAGAATCCCTTTGAACAATTAAAACTTGACCCGATTTTAGGTGTGGTTCTTTTTTGGCTATACATAAATTTTCACAAAAAAATTGTCCAAGACTTATTATTGTAGACGTTTCCTCACAATAATTATGATGATAATTTTGATGAAGAAAATACCAATTCAATTTGAATGGATTCAAAACAACGTTACTGTATCGATCTAGATTAAAAATTCTTCCTTTTTCATCGATTAAATAAGAGTGAATTACTTGAAAAATATATTTTACGTTATCAAGTTTCAAATATTTTATTAGAGAGATCTGATTATAAGTTAGTAAGGGCAAAAATGAATAAAAATTCGAAATTTGAATGGCTGTTCCTAAGGGGCCCGACGAATTTTTAATTGTAATTAGAGGATTTTTTTTTATTAATTCGTTTCTCACATTGTGATATTTTACATGATTAAATAGACCTATTCTAAAACAATTAGAGGATGAGAAAATTAACAAAGATTGGGATTCCTTATTGCTATTTAAGAACATACGAATAGTTCCGTGATTTTGTCTAAGTGATTGTTGAAGAATAAAAGCCTTGGGAGAAATCGAATAAAACGGATTGATGTGATCTGCATAGATCCATCCCGAATCTGGCGGATTATTCCTTTTTCTTATATACGAA